GGATTGATGATAAAATAGAATCCTGGGTCGCGAACAGTGATTCGATTGGTGATGAAGAAAGAGAATTCTTGGTTCCGTTCTCCACCTTAACGACAGAAAAGGGGATTGATCCAATTCTATGGAGTCTGACTCATAGTGATCATTTATCAAAGAATGACTCTGGTTATCAAATGATTGAACAACCGGGAGCAATTTACTTACGATACTTAGTTGACATTCATAAAAGGTATCTAATGAATTATGAGTTCAATACATCCTGTTTAGCAGAAAGGCGGATATTCCTTGCTCATTATCAGACACTCACTGATTCACAAACTTCGTGTGTGGCTACTCGTTTTCATTTCCCATCTCATGGAAAACCCTTTTCGCTCCGCTTAGCCTTATCCCCCTCTAGGGGTATTTTAGTGATAGGTTCTATAGGAAGTGGACGATCCTATTTGGTCAAATACCTAGCGACAAACTCCTATGTTCCTTTCATTACGGTATTTCTGAACAAGTTCCTGGATAACAAGCCTAAAGGTTTTCTTATTGATGATATCAATATTGATGATAGTGACGATATTGATGCTAGTGACGATACCGATCGTGACCTTGATACGGAGCTGGAGCTGCTAACTAGGATGAATGCGCTAACTATGGATATGATGCCGGAAATAGACCGATTTTATATCACCCTTCAATTCGAATTAGCAAAAGCAATTTCTCCTTGCATAATATGGATTCCAAACATTCATGATCTAGATGTGAATGAGTCGAATTACTTATCCCGCGGTCTATTATTGAACCATCTCTCCAGGGATTGTGAAAGATGTTCCGCTAGAAATATTCTTGTTTTTGCTTCGACTCATAGTCCCCAAAAAGTGGATCCCGCTCTAATAGCTCCGAATAGATTAAATACGTGCATTAAGATACGAAGGCTTCTTATTCCACAACAACGAAAGCACTTTTTCACTCTTTCATATACTAGGGGATTTCACTTGGAAAAGAAAATGTTCCATAATAACGGATTCGGGTCCATAACCATGGGTTCCAATGCACGAGCTCTTGTAGCACTTACCAACGAGGCCCTATCGATTAGTATTACACAGAAGAAATCAATTATAGACACTAATACAATTAGATCCGCTCTTCATAGACAAACTTGGGATTTACGATCCCAGGTAAGATTGGTTCAGGATCATGGGATCCTTTTCTATCAGATAGGAAGGGCTGTAGCACAAAATGTACTTCTAAGTAATTGCCCCATAGATCCTATATCTATCTATATGAAGAAGAAATCATGTAACGAAGGGGATTCTTATTTGTACAAATGGTACTTCGAACTTGGAACGACCATGAAGAAATTAACGATGCTTCTTTATCTTTTGAGTTGTTCTGCCGGATCGGTCGCTCAAGACCTTTGGTCTCTACCCGGATCCGATGCAAAAAATGGGATCACTTCTTATTCTTATGGACTCGTTGAGAATGATTCGGATCTAGTTCATGGCCTATTAGAAGTAGAAGGCGCTCTGGTGGGATCTTCACGGACAGAAAAAGATTGCAGCCAGCTTGATAATGATCGAGTGACATTGCTTCTTCGGTCCGAACCGAGGAATCTCTTAGATATGATGCAAAACGGATCTTGTTCTATCCTTGATCAGAGATTTATCTATGAAAACTACGAATCGGAGTTTGAAGAGGGGGAGGGAGAAGGACCCCTTGACCCGCAACAGATAGAGGAGGGTTTATTCAATCACATAGTTTGGGCTCCTAGAATATGGCGCCCTTGGGCCTTTCTATTTGATTGTATCGAAAGGCCCAATGAATTGGGATTTCCCTATTGGGCCAGGTCATTTCGGGTCAAGCGGATCATTTATGATGAAGAGGATGAGCTTCAAGAGAATGATTCGGGGTTCTTACAGAATGGAACCGTGCAGTACCAGACAAGAGCTAGATCTTCCAAAGAACAAGGCCTTTTTCGAATAAGCCAATTCATTTGGGACCCTGCAGATCCATTCTTTTTCCTATTCAAGGATCCGCCCCCCGGCTCTGTGTTTTCACATCGAGAATTATTTGCAGATGGAGAGATGTCAAAGGGGCTTCTTACTTCCCAAACAGATCCTCCTACATCTATATATAAAGGCTGGTTTATCAAGAATACGCAAGAAAAGCACTTCGAATTGTTGATTAATCGTCAGAGATGGCTTAGAACCAAGAGTTCATTATCTAATCGATCTTTCCGTTCGAATACTCTATCCGAGAGTTATCGGTATTTATCCAATTTGTTCCTATCTAACGGAACGCTATTGGATCAAATGACAAAGACATTGTTGAGAAAAAGATGGCTTTTTCCGGATGAAATTAAAATTGGATTCATGTAACGGGAGAAGGATTTCCCATTCCTTAGCCGGAAAGATATGTGGCCATGAAAGAAGGATTAAGTGGATGGGTGGTAGAGTCGTGGAAACGCCCGTTTCTTCCATATCTTGGACCTTAGCTCCATGGAACAATATGTTACTGC